CTCGTTGGGTTTTTTAGGCTTAGGATTCAAAAAAAAATGGGCGGACCACAGTATAAGCTAATAACTATAGCACTAATAACCAACTCATCGCTTCGGATTATCTGGATCTAAAGAATCAGTCAAGATATGATATATTGGTCATATCATTATAGCAACTGAATTTTTTTTGCATTAAGTAAAAGAAAAAACCAATCTGATAATCTGATTATGAATATATATAAATTCTGAAGCAAAATAAAAAGTATCTGGATAAATAGAAGGATGAGAGAAAGAGAGAAAAAGAAATAGCAATGAAATGATATATGATTCCAATATGTAAGGTCTGCGAAGCATCTCATAAAGAGCAATGTAATAGAGCATCAATAGAGATTCATCAATAATTAGATGAATATCCGTTCATTGAAGAAAAAATCAAGAGCCTTCTTAACTTAAGTCAATAAAGACTGAGAAGGTTGACTCAAGACCAAATTATATTTCATTTTTATTTAATATTAAATAATATTAAATATAATATTAAGGCTCCATTGGAGAATTCAGACCTAAGCATTAATCGAGAAGCGATGGGGACGACGGAACCCGTGAATGCAGAGGATTCTATTGAAAACGAATCCTAATGATTTATCGGGTAGGATGGCGGAACAAACCAGAGACCACTTCATTTCTTTTTATTCTGATTCTGATAGGTCATGAGTTAACCCGACAACTGAACTAGATATTGAAAGAGTAAATATTCGCCCGCGAAAATTTTATTTTCATTTTATTTAATTGTTCAATTTTTGTCGATCTGAATCTGATATGAATATGATAAAAAACAAAACAAAATAAAGATTCGTTATAACATTATAACAAAACCAAGATAAGACATTATCTAGAAATAGAATCCGCGTTTAATTCCTTATATATATCCAATATATATACAAACAAGATATACAAATTTCTAATAGATCGGATAAAATCTCAAAGCAAAGAATCCCAAGATTCAATCTATTATTCATTAACTACCTGTATATCTTAAGAATAAAATATTTTTTTAGTCATTTTTTTTTCGCGAGGAGCTGGATGAGAAGAAACTCTCATGTCCAGTTCTGTAGTAGAGATGGAATTCATAAACAACCATCAACTATAACCCAAAAAGAACCAGATTTCGTAAACAACATAGAGGAAGAATGAAAGGAATATCTTATCGAGGTAATCGCATTTGTTTCGGTAGATATGCTCTTCAAGCACTTGAACCCGCTTGGATTACATCTAGACAAATAGAAGCGGGGCGCCGCGCAATGACACGAAATGTACGCCGTGGTGGAAAAATATGGGTACGTATATTTCCAGATAAACCAGTTACGGTAAGACCTACAGAAACACGTATGGGTTCGGGGAAAGGATCTCCCGAGTATTGGGTAGCTGTCGTTAAACCGGGCAGAATACTTTATGAAATGAGCGGAGTAGCCGAAAATATAGCCAGAAAGGCTATTTTAATAGCGGCGTCCAAAATGCCTATAAAAACTCAATTCATTATTTCAGGATAGGAATATAGAACCAAAGGAAAGAAGTCTTGTCTTGGGAATAAAAAAAAATTGCAGGTTTCCTTTTTTTTGACAAACAATATTTCTTTTTTTCTTCGTCCTTTGTTACATTGAAAGAAGAGATTTAAAAAATGATTCAACCTCAGACCTATTTGAATGTAGCAGATAACAGCGGGGCCCGAGAATTGATGTGTATTCGAGTCATAGGAGCTAGTAATCGCCGATATGCTCATATTGGTGACGTTATTGTTGCTGTGATCAAGGAAGCAGTACCAAATACACCTCTAGAAAGATCAGAAGTGATCAGAGCTGTAATTGTACGTACTTGTAAAGAACTCAAACGTGAGAACGGGATGATAATACGATATGATGACAATGCTGCAGTTGTCATTGATCAAGAAGGAAATCCAAAAGGAACTCGAATTTTTGGTGCGATCGCCCGGGAATTGAGACAGTTAAATTTCACTAAAATAGTTTCATTAGCTCCTGAGGTATTATAAGACGAGACCCCAATATAGTTATAGTATTTAAATTAGAGTATTTAAATGACATAGATTAATTAGTAGATTGTGTCTCACGTATATACCTTTACTAAGTAAAAAAAAAGAACACGTTGGTTATATCAAAATTCGGGAGCAACAATAATTTTAGTTTACAATGGGTAAGGACACTATTGCTGACATAATAACCTCTATACGAAATGCTGACATGAATAGAAAAGGAACGATTCGAATAGGATCTACTAACATCACTGAAAACATTGTAAAAATACTTTTACGAGAAGGTTTTATCGATAACGTAAGGAAACATCGGGAACGCAACAAATATTTTTTGGTTTTAACCCTACGACATAGAAGGAATAGGAAAGGACCACATAGAACTATTTTAAATTTACGACGGATCAGTCGACCGGGTCTACGAATCTATTCTAACTATCAACAAATTCCTAGAATTTTAGGCGGGATGGGGATTGTAATTCTTTCTACTTCTCGGGGTATAATGACAGACCGGGAGGCTCGACTAGAAGGAATCGGTGGAGAAATTTTGTGTTATATATGGTAATGTGGCCGATATACGAATTGTATCCGAAACTTTCCATTTGTGAAAAAAAAAAGAAAAAAGCACGGGTTGCCTAATAGAACTCCTCCTGCCCTACCGTAGTTGATACGTTAAGGAAGTTTTACCTGGAATAAAAGAACAAAAAATGGATTCATGGAGGTTTAATTAGTGAATCACTCCCACTCCGGATTCCTTTAGATAATGAAGATCTGATTCTAGGTTATGTTTCAGGAGAGTTTGATACGTATACCAACGTGGGATAGAGTCAACAAAAGTGAAGTAAGTGCTTATGATTCAACCAGGGGGCGTATAACTTATAGACTCCGCAACAAGGATTCGAACGGTTAGGTAGTTTTTTCAACTTCAAGATTCCTTTCGGGGGGGATCCAATTCAAGGTTCAAAAATTTCAAGAAACTTATTTTCTTCCAATAAGTGGATTCGGAAAAATTTAAGGAATAACAACTATGAAAATAAGGGCTTCCGTTCGTAAAATTTGTGAAAAATGTCGACTAATCCGTAGGAGGGGACGAATTATCGTAATTTGTTTTAACCCGAGACATAAACAAAGACAAGGATAATCTTTCTATTCTAAAAAGAACTCCTTAAAGAAAAGAAACTAATCTTAAAGAAAGCGATAAACAAATAAAAATAGAAGATCTCTTTTGACATGAAATGGATATATCCATATATCTCTGACTTATCTTTATGAAATGATAAAATATGGCAAAACCTATACCAAAAGTTGGTTCACGTAGGAGTGGGCGCAGTAGTGCACGGAAAAGTGCACGTAGAATACCAAAAGGAGTTATTCATGTTCAAGCAAGTTTCAACAATACCATTGTTACTGTTACAGATGTACGGGGTCGGGTAATTTCTTGGTCCTCCGCCGGTACTTGTGGATTCAAGGGTACAAGAAGGGGGACCCCTTTTGCTGCCCAAACCGCAGCGGGAAATGCTATTCGAGCAGTAGTAGACCAAGGTATGCAACGAGCAGAAGTTATGATAAAGGGTCCCGGTCTCGGAAGAGATGCAGCATTACGAGCTATTCGTAGAAGTGGTATACTATTAAGTTTCGTACGGGATGTAACCCCTATGCCACACAACGGCTGTAGACCCCCTAAAAAAAGACGTGTGTAGAAATAAACACTAAAGAGATTTCAAGAGAAATAAATGATTCAATGATCTGATCAAATAATATTATATGGTTCGAGAGAAAGTAAAAGTCTCTACTCGGACACTACAGTGGAAGTGTGTTGAATCAAGAACAGATAGTAAGCGTCTTTATTATGGGCGCTTTATTCTGTCTCCACTTATGAAAGGCCAAGCCGACACAATAGGCATTGCGATGCGAAGAGCTTTACTTGGAGAAATAGAAGGAACATGCATTACACGTGCAAAATCTGAGAAAATACCACACGAATATTCTACCGTAGTAGGTATTCAAGAATCAGTACATGAAATTTTAATGAATTTGAAAGAAATTGTATTGAGAGGTAATTTGTATGGAACTCGTAACGCCTTTATTTGTGCCAAAGGTCCCGGATATGTAACTGCTCAAGACATCATCTTACCACCTTCTGTGGAAATCGTTGATAATACACAGCATATAGCCAGCCTAACCGAACCAATTGATTTGTGTATTGGATTACAAATCGAGAGAAATAGAGGATACGGTATAAAAACGCCAAAGAACTTTCACGACGGAAGTTATCCTATAGATGCTGTATTCATGCCTGTTCGAAACGCGAATCATAGTATTCATTGTTATGGGAATGATAATGAAAAACAGGAGATACTTTTTCTCGAAATATGGACAAATGGAAGTTTAACTCCGAAAGAAGCACTTCATGAAGCCTCTCGCAATTTGATTGATTTATTTATTCCTTTTCTACATGCGGAAGAAGAAAACTTACATTTAGAAAACAATCAACACAACGTTACTTTACCTTTTTTTCCGTTTCATGATAGATTAGCTAAACTAAGAAAAAAGAAAAAAGAAATAGCATTGAAATATATTTTTATTGACCAATCAGAACTGCCCCCCAGGATCTATAATTGTCTCAAAAAGTCCAATATACATACATTATTGGACCTTTTGAATAACAGTCGAGAGGACCTTATGAAAATGGAACACTTTCGCATAGAAGATGTAAAACAAATATTGGGCATTCTAGAAAAAAAGTAGAAAAGCATTTCGAAATTGATTTACCAAAATTTTGAATCCATTAATCCATTTAATCCACATTTAATCCATTGGATTTATTTCATTTTTTTTTCTAAAGTAAAAAAAAACGAAAATGGATTTTGAACCTTCAGCACAATCCATAGATTCGGACCAGAATTGAATAAATGTATCTAGGGAGAATTCACTTTGGCTTTGAAGTGACTACTCCCTAGATACGCACATCATGATATTT